ATTTAGTAGCCCGATACAAAACAAAATAAATAAAAAGAAAGGCCCTTTTCGAAAAAATTCGGATTTTGATACACATTAAAATGCTATTTTCGTTCCTAATTATTACCTCTTCTCTTTCATTATTCTGAAATTCTATTGCCATTAGAATATTGATTGACAGACAATTAATAAAAAGAAAACTCTAATAGAAAATGAAACGGTCGACCCAGACATAGACGGTCGACCCAGGTGGATATACCCTATAAAATATAGGCCGTAGCGGGCGTAGTTCAATGTAGCGAGCGTAGTTCAGTGGTAAAACATCTCCTTGCCAAGGAGAAGATACGGGTTCGATTCCCGTCGTTCGCCAGCTTAATTTAGTAAGCTACTATGATAAAAAATTCAGTCTAGTTGACTACTTAACTACTTCGATTTAATTAATATTAAATTAAGTAGTTGTTAGTCTAGTACTGTACCCCTTCCTATCTTATCCTTCCTTTGCACCCGACTCAACAAAAAAAAAGAGTGCTTCGGGGGCGAAAATCCAACTTTCCAAGAAAGTTCCCTAAAACGGGGATTTACCGAGACAAACAAGAGACAAACGGTTTTGAAAGGGGGATAGGCTATGCTTTTCTTTCATTTTTTTTTCTGCTCTACCTGCTGAATAAAAAAAGGGTTAGATATAGCCCTCTACCATATCTATACAAATAGATATAAAAATAGAATAGTCCATTTATACGGACTGCTAAGTGCGGAGACGGGAATCGAACCCGTGACCTCAAGGTTATGAGCCTCGTGAGCTACCAAACTGCTCTACTCCGCTCTGTAGGGCCGAAAACAGGTGGACGAAAAAGGTTGAATACAAGTCTCTACCATGTCTAGACAAACAAATAGAATAGTCTTTTTATACAGAATGGAGCGGGTAGCGGGAATCGAACCCGCATCGTTAGCTTGGAAGGCTAGGGGTTATAGTCGACGTTGGTTGATTATTTTTAACGTCTCTAATTCAAAACCGAACATGAAATTTTGATTTCATTCGGCTCCTTTATGGATATTCTCACCGCTTAACATCTATGTCAGCTTTTCTGTCTGAATGGAACCAAAGCTCTCTGCTTTCTAGATGATCCCTATAGAGTAGGAGATAGAAATTCTCCTAAATATCTATCTAATCTACTTACTTCGTTCCCTAATTTCATTCAAGAGATCCTGAGGAAAAGAATTGGGTTTCCGCCGAGCTGAAACAATATACTGATGGTTCTAGTAAACCAAAACCCTCGTTTTTTAGCTATGGGGCTTCCATTTCCTTTTTAAACAAAACAAAAGAAGATTTAGTTACGATTGGAAATAAACTTTTTTGTATCTTCATCCATAGATCCTTTACTCATATTTATTCAATCGGAATACTTAATCCAATGTAAAATTATGCTTCGCGACTCCGTACTCATAATCGAATTTGTATTTTGGATGCAAATTCAATTAGTCTTTGGATACTAATCGCGAGAATGTATATTCTTCCTCAATATGCTATTGAGAGGAAAAGGATTAAACCCTTTATAAGAACTAAAGTTTTCATCGGAATATGAATATAAAAAAACTTAAGGATGCCTTAAGTATATCATTTCAAATTCAGTTATTAATAGAACGAATCACACTTTTACCACTAAACTATACCCGCTACATGTAGATTATGATACCAACGCTACCCTTTGTCAAGGGTAGCCATTCGAGAGGGAGGCTAATTCCACCTTATCGAATCAACAAACGGAGAAAGTTCATGGGTGTGGGCGGTTGGTACTTCAATCGCGGGCCTTTACTTTAGGATTTACATAGCCCCTCTCTAGTCTGTAAAATACATCTCTTCTTACCATGCCAATAGCGTATGAACCAAATGTATGCATTTCGATTAGGATCTATTCTACGGTTATGACTACAAGGATCATTATTTGTGAGGACGTAAATGTGCCAGACTGTTGTAAGGAATAGTTTGATTATTCCTACAATATACACTAAGAGGTATGGGGGCAGTACAGTCCCCATAAATCCTTTTCTTCCTTTTCTTTTTTGTTCAGAATTGAATTGAACAAAGAAATTGGGAAAGATGTTTTCTTCCTCCACTTATCATGAAGTCCGAGCCATAGAGAAGGAGTGAGATGACTTTAAAAAATTCATCATAGACTTCCTCATGAAAATTTACATCAGAGGACTCTGATGAGGACTCTTCAAACTCTTCATAAAGAGGATCCGGAAAGTCTCTGGTTAGTGGATCCTCTCCATTTACTAATTTTATCTCGTCTTTTCCACTCAATTCTAGTTTATTGGATTCTTGTTTAAAAGAATTAAACAAGATGAATAGAATAGAACTAAGAACACATAAAAAAGAGCATAGAGGACCATTACCAAGCGTTCCTCCTAAGAATCATATTGGGTATCTGTTCCCTTCCTTAGAAATTCGACTGCCAACTTTTTTTAGAATCAAATTCTTGATAAAACTCCAACATAGTTTGTTCCAAATCCACTAGAATCCTTGTAGAATAGTCAAGTGCCCCATTTCCAAGGGGTACCTGTTGAAAATCGTTTCAACAAATCCGTCTAAAACTTTTTAAGAAAAATGAAAAAGTTTTGAACTCGAAAGTTTTTCCAAGAGATGCCCGCTAAAAATTGTTTCAATCTCTCACCAAAACAGATAAGAAGTATATCAGTGAAAATTAATACCCAGCCATATGGGTATATGAAGAGCGCAAATTCCTTTATACCCCACCCAATTAGAATTAGAGGAAATAAAACATAAATGGAGAAAGTTCTCATCATCAGATCAGCCAATAAAAGAACAAAATCCCTAATTCTGCAGAACATTCTGAGCACGTGAAAAGTGAATAGCCTAAAGATAAAAAAAACAAAGTCTATCATTTTTTTAACAGCAGTTCTTATTGCCCCTTTGGCCGTTTTGGCCCATTGTTGTATCCAATTCAACAATTGATACATATTTGTTCTCCTCTTAAACAAAAAAAATAGAACTTCCGGGCTTTGGTTTGGTGAGTCGTACGAGATAGTGTTTACATACCTATGAACTTACCCTCTTCAAGTGTATCCGATATATATAAAAGAAAATCTCTACATATATCTCTATATATACATGTAATATGTACATTAATATATACATGTAATATGTACATTATGCAGTAGACCCATAATGGTAAATGAAAGTGGCTAATTATTGAATAAAAAGCCCTTTTAACTCAGTGGTAGAGTAATGCCATGGTAAGGCATAAGTCATCGGTTCGAATCCTAAAGATTCTTTCCTTTGATCTAGTTATACTCTTCGAGTATATTGACAATTCAAAAAAACTGCTCATACTATCATTATAGTATAATGACGAGTGGTTGTATATAGTGCTATCGTCTAGTGCTGCCCCCATCGTCTAGTGGTTCAGGACATCTCTCTTTCAAGGAGGCAGCGGGGATTCGACTTCCCCTGGGGGTAGGGAGTATTATAAAAAGAGGTTAATCATAGATTATCAAAAAGCCTAGAAAAAATTCTTCCTGGGTCGATGCCCGAGCGGTTAATGGGGACGGACTGTAAATTCGTTGACGATATGTCTACGCTGGTTCAAATCCAGCTCGGCCCAAAAATCTAGGGCTTCATGAATATGAACTAAATCCATAGAAATAAAGGATAAACAGAAATTCGAAAATTTCTTTCTAATCCATATCTCTTTGATTCTTTATCTTACAAAGAAAAGAGTTTTTCTTATGGAAAGGCAGATTCTCGTTTTTTTTAGGGATAAAAAATCGCGGCATACTTGTTATGCCACTGGCACTATACCCACATATCCTGTGTGGGTATGTAGTATATGATTCGTCTATTTCTTAGAGCACGACAGATGAATCGAATCTTCTTATGGTTCTATTTAAGAATAGGCATGCCATACACCCCGCAGGGATTGTAGTTCAATTGGTCAGAGCACCGCCCTGTCAAGGCGGAAGCTGCGGGTTCGAGCCCCGTCAGTCCCGAACTAGGGTTCAATGAATGGACAAATTCATCTTTCCTTTTTCATGGAAATTTTTGATGAAAAAAGAGGGGGACAGGAGGCAAGATCAAATATCCATGGGGCACCCTTAACTCCACGTTTTTTATTTCGTATTTCTCAGTAAAAAGAGAGCAGTATACGAATTTTTTTTCACTACTTCCGGTTGATAAGGAAAGGCATACATATCATACGTGGATTAGTATAATTTAGGATATTATTCTATTTTTATGATGATACCGTCCTCATATTAACTTCCTATTCGACTCTTATGGAATCGAGTACCGGTATTTTACCGGAACCCATACATAAAACGTATTCGTTTATTGTTGTTTAGTGTTAGAGAATGCATTTCATCTAATTAGTTCCTTTTTTGGGGTTAAAACACACCCCTTCCATTTTCGAGTTCCAACTTTATTTGTGTATGTTCAATGAATAATTGGAAAGAATCTACCTCATTCTCACTCCATTTGCCGAATCCTTTTTTTATGGATCTGCTCTCATCTTTAGACCCCCAAAAGCGGATATTGATAGTAACCTAATAAAAAAAACCACGCAAACGCTCTTTTTCCTAAATGAAAATCTGGGATCCTTTTTATTTAAGATCCTCTTTTCTCTATCTCATTTCAATTTCTACTGCTTATTTGGATATCTATGTGACCCATAGAAAGGTGGTCATATAATACATACATACATAATTGTATGTATAACTATAAGAAAAAGGAAGGGAAATTTGATAAGATAAGAAAGATTTTTGGTTATACATATAGAAAAGCAAAAGTAGAAAAGAATGAAAAATAGAATAGAGGGGGTTTCGAATCCAATCAAAAAACCGATTTTTGTCTTAGTATGGATAAGGGATCTTCCTATGTTATATTATTCCACTATCAACCATGAATTGATTTGATAGATCCAATATTCATAATATTGAATGGATTTCGTATTATCAGAATGCAAGTCCTCCCCTTGAATTTACGGGATACCCCTTTTTCCTCTCCATGGGATTACATCCCGAGTTATTGTGAAAAAAAAAATAAAGAGGTTATGGAAGTCAATATTCTCGCATTTATTGCTACTGCATTGTTCATTCTAGTTCCTACTGCCTTTTTACTTAATTGTATGTATAACTATAAGAAAAAGGAAGGGAAATTTGATAAGATAAGAAAGATTTTTGGTTATACATATAGAAAAGCAAAAGTAGAAAAGAATGAAAAATAGAATAGAGGGGGTTTCGAATCCAATCAAAAAACCGATTTTTGTCTTAGTATGGATAAGGGATCTTCCTATGTTATATTATTCCACTATCAACCATGAATTGATTTGATAGATCCAATATTCATAATATTGAATGGATTTCGTATTATCAGAATGCAAGTCCTCCCCTTGAATTTACGGGATACCCCTTTTTCCTCTCCATGGGATTACATCCCGAGTTATTGTGAAAAAAAAAATAAAGAGGTTATGGAAGTCAATATTCTCGCATTTATTGCTACTGCATTGTTCATTCTAGTTCCTACTGCCTTTTTACTTATTATTTATGTAAAAACAGCCAGCCAAAATGATTAATTGGAATTCCAATTAATCATTGAAGAAATGAAAAAGGGATTAAAGAAAATAAAAATCCAAGTCTTAAATGAAAGGATCTGGTTGGAATCATAAAGTGTGGTAGAAAGAACTACATATAGTTCTTTCTACCACACTTTAGATTCTTTCTATTATATTATCTTGAATCTACATAGAATCGATTAGTAGATTGAAATAGTAGTCTAATTCAACTTCTTTTTTCACTGCATCCGCTTAATTTCAATCAAGTCAAAATCAAAGAAATCAAAGACAATTCTTCATTGAAAGAATCCATGGAGGGGGAGAAAAATAATATGAGAATAGACTATAGTAAAAGAAAAAAGTAAAAGGAAAAAACCTACGAATCTTTCATGCTTAAAAATAGCGCGAGATCCTTCAAAAAAAAAAAAGAACATAAAAAATTTTCTAAGAATAAGAAAATAGTATAAATGGAAAATGTGCGATATGTTGTGAATAGCTTCGTATAAGAAAGTCTAATTTTCTTATGTATAGAACTTTATTTTTACTCGTCACTTCTAGTAGAATAGAAATTCAGAATTACTATAATCGCCCTTTCTATTATACTGGAATAGAACATAGTAGAATAGAACGACTCTTTCTTACTTTCTTAAAAGAGTTTCTTACAAGAGTGAAACAAAACTAAAGAAAGAGAGAAAAAATAAAGTTTGGCAAAATTATTAATACAAAACGATCAATTAAAGAAAAGAGTTGATACTACAATTCGACTACTCAATCAATTGGTAGTATCCCTAGAGTCCACTCCTCCCCCATACTACTAGCGAAAGAGAAAATGTAAAGACCACCATTAAAGCAGCCCAAGCGAGACTTACTATATCCATGTAAATTATGTCTCCTATTTCTATGAAGGAATTCTTCTACTATTGATCAATAATCATAGTGGAATCAAGGGTACAGAGTCAAAAGTCCATTCTATTCTGCCCTAAAACTATGGATGAATCCGTTAAAGGAATTGACTCCTAACAAATTCTTATATCATTTCTGGTAGAATTGGAAAGCATTAAGTATAAATATAATAGATAGCCCTTTCCCTAAAAAAAGGGGGATGTCCTGAATAGAAGACCAGGAATAGAGAGATTTTTTATTTCGTTTGTTACCTTTTTTATAATATAAGCAAAGGACGTAAGAATATACCATAAAATTAGGATAGATAAATATTTATTGGATACCCACCTTACCCATGTTTATTTTTGACCTAAACCCTACTACCCCGCTTTCCATCTTTCTATGAAAGAGTAAGGAAAGGAGGCCTTATCCACAACCCCGAAATGGATTTTTGATCAGCCTATTCAATCTAATTCTCGACAGAATCAGTAACCTTTACTTTAGTGTATGTAGGTAGCATAAGATGTACGAAGTGTATGTAGTAAGATGTACGATAAATAAAATGTATGATAATTAGGAAGTTTTTATATTTCTTCGCGAAGTCCCTTCTTCAATCTTAGATTGAAAAAAGACTGCCGCTTAGGGACCTTTGGATACGAAGATTTCTGACATCTTAGTCTCGTAGTTTTAAATTCTCGAATCGAATCAATTTAAATTAATAAAAGAATAAGGAAACGCTACCTCATCCCTATTGGTAGCCGTTTGGGCCACTTCCGACAAAACAAACCATAGTTTGAGGATAGAACTATGGTATGGATTCTCAAAATCCAGTATCGCCAGACCTAGTTACTCTCGTGCCCCAACTTATGGGGGGTACGAATTTGTCGAGTTTGATCAGTACTATAATCCTAAGTAATCCTAAGTATTAAAATCCTAAGTAATCCTAAGTATTAAGTATTTTATTGATCAGGCGGCACCCAGATTTGAACTGGGGGTAAAGGATTTGCAGTCCCCTGCCTTACCACTTGGCCATGCCGCCAAAAAATCCGATCTAAAATCGAGAAAAGAACAAGTATTCATCCACATTTTTTTACTAAAACCCTTTTTTCTTTTATCTTGAATCTAATTCTACTTACTTTTTTCTAATCTTTTTCAAAAAAAAAATAGATTTCTGCTTTTTTTGGATCCAGTTTCGCTTATTCTCCTTGATGGATTCTATCTTAAAACACATATTGCTAACACTAGAAAACTTCCCTTTTCTTTCTATTCTATTGAGATGACAAAGGAGAAAAAGAAAAAGTGGATTCCCAGTCGCAGGCTGTAAAATTCAGAAGAAATTAGAACCATTAACTAAAATTTACATTTTTTTTGAATTGCAGTAGTGAACGACTCTTAAATCGGTATTCTCCCCCCCATTATTTTTAATGGCATAATAAAATAGAATAAATGTTTCCCTAATCTGTATATAGGGAAACTCCAGGTACGAACAGCATTATTATCTAGGGATCCCCCTTATGTACATATCCCTATGGGGAATCGTGCTTTAATTTTTCATTGCATTAAATATCTTGAATAAAAAAAAAGAGGGAATTTTCTCTGATATAGATTATGGCCTTCTTTTCTTGGCCCACCTAAGTGCAATTACGATAAAAGAAAGGATATGTAGATAGGTGGATAACTAGATTGGCAAGTACTTAAAAAATAAAGTACTTACTTTATCTTTATTTTAGGATTCTACAACGAAATCCTTTATTTTCCAGCAATTCTACTACTACGAATACGAAACAAAAAAGAACCTTCAAATTATTTTGGAAAATGAAACGAAGCGTGCTATTCTAAATCGAACTAAAGTCAAACTTTCTAGTGCTTATAAATTATTATGGCTTTATCCCTTTCATAGAAAGGAGATAAAACGAGAAATCTTTGCTATCCAATCTTTTTAGAATATCATAAAGTTTAAGTAGCAGAATTTTTTTCTAGGACTGTTTTATCAATTCATTTTTATTCCATTTCTACCCCTGCAAAATTCGAACTTTCGTCGAAATCGTCTCTATTCATATGTATGAAATACATATATGAAATACGTATGTGGAGTTCCCTAGAATTTCATGTGATTCAGTAAACTGAATATAGATTCCATGATTGCTAGATTGATCCGTAGGGATTGATGAAGAGTGAGCTGATAATGGAATTTTTCTTCGATAAATAGGAAACTTAAGATTCAAATGCTCCGGAATAGAAATGAGGGAATGTCCACAATACCCGGATTTAGTCAGATCCAATTCGAGGGATTTTGTAGATTCATTAATCAAGGCTTGGCAGAAGAACTTGAGAAGTTTCCAACAATTAAAGATCCAGATCACGAAATTGCATTTCAATTATTTGCGAAAGGATATCAATTGCTAGAACCCTCGATAAAAGAAAGGGATGCTGTGTATGAATCACTCACCTATTCTTCCGAATTATATGTATCCGCGAGATTAATTTTTGGTTTCGATGTGCAAAAGCAAACCATTTCTATTGGAAACATTCCTATAATGAATTCCTTAGGAACCTTTATAATAAACGGAATATACCGAATTGTTATCAATCAAATATTGCTAAGTCCTGGTATTTACTACCGCTCGGAATTAGACCATAAGGGAATTTCTATATACACCGGGACTATAATATCAGATTGGGGAGGAAGGTCGGAATTAGCAATTGATAAAAAAGAAAGGATATGGGCTCGCGTAAGTAGAAAACAAAAGATATCTATTTTAGTTCTATCATCAGCTATGGGTTCAAATCTAAGAGAAATTTTAGATAATGTTTCCTACCCCGAAATTTTCTTGTCTTTCCCGAATGCTAAGGAGAAGAAGAGGATTGAGTCAAAAGAAAAAGCGATTTTGGAGTTTTATCAACAATTTGCTTGTGTAGGAGGGGACCTGGTATTTTCGGAGTCCTTATGCGAGGAATTACAAAAGAAATTTTTTCAACAAAAATGTGAATTAGGAAGAGTTGGTCGACGAAATATGAATCGGAGACTGAGTCTTGATATCCCTCAGAACAATACATTCCTGTTACCACGAGATGTGTTGGCCGCTACAGATCATTTGATTGGAATGAAATTTGGAACGGGTATACTTGACGATGACGATATGAATCACTTGAAAAATAAACGTATTCGTTCGGTTGCAGATCTGTTACAAGATCAATTCGGACTGGCTCTTGGCCGTTTACAACATGCGGTTCAAAAAACTATCCGTAGAGTATTCATACGTCAATCGAAACCGACTCCACAAACTTTGGTAACTCCAACTTCAACTTCGATTTTATTAATAACTACTTATGAGACCTTTTTTGGCACATACCCCTTATCTCAAGTTTTTGATCAAACCAATCCATTGACACAAACGGTTCATGGGCGAAAAGTGAGTTGTTTGGGTCCTGGAGGATTGACGGGGAGAACTGCAAGTTTTCGGAGCCGAGATATTCATCCGAGTCACTATGGGCGTATTTGTCCAATTGACACGTCCGAAGGAATCAATGTTGGACTTACCGGATCGTTAGCTATTCATGCGAGAATTGATCACTGGTGGGGATCCATAGAGAGTCCGTTTTATGAAATATCTGAGAAAGCAAAAGAAAAAAAAGAGAGACAGGTAGTTTATTTATCACCAAATAGAGATGAATATTATATGATAGCAGCAGGAAATTCTTTGTCCTTGAATCAAGGTATTCAAGAAGAACAGGTTGTTCCAGCTAGATACCGTCAAGAATTCCTGACTATTGCATGGGAACAGATTCATGTTAGAAGTATTTTTCCTTTCCAATATTTTTCTATTGGAGGTTCTCTCATTCCTTTTATTGAGCATAATGATGCGAATCGGGCTTTAATGAGTTCTAATATGCAGCGCCAAGCAGTTCCACTTTCTCGGTCCGAGAAGTGCATTGTTGGAACTGGATTGGAACGCCAAACAGCTCTAGATTCGAGGGTTTCCGTTATAGCCGAACGCGAGGGAAAGATCATTTCTAGTGATAGTCACAAGATCCTTTTATCAAGTAGTGGGAAGACTATAAGTATTCCTTTAGTTGCCCATCGACGCTCTAACAAAAATACTTGTATGCACCAAAAACCTCGGGTTCCGCGGGGTAAATCCATTAAAAAAGGGCAAATTTTAGCGGAGGGAGCAGCTACAGTTGGGGGGGAACTTGCTTTAGGAAAAAACGTTTTAGTAGCTTATATGCCCTGGGAGGGTTACAATTTTGAAGACGCAGTACTAATTAGCGAACGTTTAATATATGAGGATATTTATACTTCTTTTCACATCCGAAAATATGAAATTCAGACGGATACGACAAGCCAAGGCTCCGCTGAAAAAATCACTAAAGAAATACCACATCTAGAAGAACATTTACTCCGCAATTTGGACAGAAATGGAGTTGTGAGGTTGGGATCCTGGGTAGAAACTGGCGATATTTTAGTAGGTAAATTAACGCCTCTGATAGCGAGCGAATCGTCGTATATCGCGGAAGCTGGATTATTACGGGCTATTTTTGGTCTTGAGGTATCCACTTCAAAAGAAACTTCTCTCAAACTACCTATAGGTGGAAGAGGGCGTGTTATCGATGTGAAATGGATCCAGAGTGACCCCCTTGACATAATGGTTCGTGTATATATTTTACAGAAACGTGAAATCAAAGTTGGGGATAAAATAGCCGGAAGACACGGGAATAAGGGGATCATTTCCAAAATTTTGCCTAGGCAAGATATGCCCTATTTGCAAGATGGAACACCTGTTGATATGGTCTTCAATCCCTTAGGAGTACCCTCGCGAATGAATGTGGGACAAATATTTGAAAGCTCGCTCGGATTAGCAGGGGATCTGCTAAAGAAACATTATAGAATAGCACCCTTTGATGAGAGATATGAGCAAGAGGCTTCAAGAAAACTTGTGTTTTCGGAATTATATGAAGCCAGTAAACAAACAAAAAATCCATGGGTATTTGAACCCGAATACCCGGGAAAAAGCAGAATATTTGATGGAAGAACAGGAGATCCCTTCGAACAGCCTGTTCTAATAGGGAAGTCCTATATCTTAAAATTAATTCATCAAGTTGATGAGAAAATTCATGGACGTTCTACTGGGCCCTACTCACTTGTTACCCAACAACCCGTTAGAGGAAGAGCCAAGCAAGGGGGACAACGAGTAGGAGAAATGGAAGTTTGGGCTTTAGAAGGATTTGGTGTTGCTCATATTTTACAAGAGATACTTACTTATAAATCTGATCATCTTATAGCTCGCCAAGAAATACTTAATGCTACGATCTGGGGAAAAAGAGTGCCTAATCACGAGGATCCTCCAGAATCTTTTCGAGTGCTCGTTCGAGAACTACGATCTTTGGCTCTAGAACTGAACCATTTCCTTGTATCTGAGAAGAACTTCCAGGTTAATAGGGAGGATGTTTGATCGGAATAAATATAAATTATTTTCTTATTTCTATTTTATGATTGACCAATATAAACATAAACAGCTTCAAATTGGACTCGTTTCCCCTCAACAAATAAAGGCTTGGGCTAAAAAAATCCTACCTAATGGGGAAGTCGTTGGCGAAGTCACAAGGCCCTCCACTTTTCATTATAAAACCGATAAACCAGAAAAAGATGGATTGTTTTGCGAAAGAATCTTTGGACCCATAAAAAGCGGAATTTGTGCTTGTGGAAATTCTCGAGCGAGCGTAGCTGAAAATGAAGACGAAAGATTTTGCCAAAAATGCGGGGTAGAATTTGTGGATTCTCGGATACGAAGATATCAAATGGGATACATCAAACTGGCATGTCCAGTGACTCATGTGTGGTATTTGAAAGGTCTTCCTAGTTATATCGCAAATCTTTTAGATAAACCCCTTAAGAAATTGGAGGGCCTAGTATATGGCGATTTCTCTTTTGCTAGGCCCTGCGCTAAAAAACCTACTTTCTTACGATTACGGGGTTTATTCGAAGATGAAATTTCATCCTGTAACCACAGTATTTCTCCCTTTTTTTCTACCCCAGGCTTTGCAACATTTCGAAATCGGGAAATTGCGACAGGAGCAGGTGCTATTAGAGAACAATTAGCAGATTTGGATTTGCGAATTATTATAGAGAATTCTTTGGTTGAATGGAAGGAATTAGAAGACGAGGGGTATAGTGGAGATGAATGGGAAGATAGAAAAAGACGAATAAGAAAAGTTTTTTTGATTAGACGCATGCAATTGGCGAAACATTTTATTCAAACAAATGTAGAACCAGAATGGATGGTTTTGTGCTTATTACCAGTTCTTCCTCCCGAATTGAGACCCATTGTTTATAGGTCTGGGGATAAAGTAGTGACTTCGGATATTAATGAACTTTATAAGAGAGTTATCCGTCGGAACAACAACCTTGCCTATCTATTAAAAAGAAGTGAATTAGCACCAGCAGATTTAGTAATGTGCCAGGAAAAATTGGTACAAGAAGCCGTGGATACACTTCTTGATAGTGGGTCCCGCGGGCAACCGACGAGGGATGGTCACAATAAAGTATACAAATCACTTTCAGATGTAATTGAGGGTAAAGAGGGGAGGTTTCGCGAGACTCTGCTTGGGAAACGTGTCGATTACTCGGGGCGTTCTGTCATTGTTGTGGGTCCTTCGCTTTCATTACATCAATGTGGATTACCTCTAGAGATAGCAATAAAGCTTTTTCAGCTATTTGTAATTCGCGATTTAATCACGAAACGTGCTACTTCTAATGTCAGGATTGCTAAAAGGAAAATTTGGGAAAAGGAACCCATTGTATGGGAAATACTTCAAGAAGTTATGCGGGGACATCCTGTACTGTTGAACAGAGCACCTACCCTGCATAGATTAGGCATACAAGCGTTCCAACCCACTTTAGTAGAGGGGCGTACTATTTGTTTACATCCATTAGTGTGTAAGGGTTTCAATGCGGACTTTGATGGGGATCAAATGGCTGTTCATCTACCTTTATCCTTGGAAGCTCAGGCGGAAGCCCGTTTACTTATGTTTTCTCATATGAATCTCCTGTCTCCCGCTATTGGAGATCCTATTTGCGTGCCAACCCAAGACATGCTTATCGGACTTTATGTATTAACGATTGGAAACCGTCGAGGTATTTGTGCAAATAGATATAATAGTTGCGGAAACTCTCCAAATAAAAAAGTAAACTACAATAATAACAATTATTATAAGTATACGAAAGATAAAGAACCCCATTTTTCTAGTTCCTATGATGCACTGGGAGCTTATAGACAGAAACGAATCGGTTTAAACAGTCCCTTGTGGCTCCGATGGAAACTAGATCAACGCATCGTTGGGTCAAGAGAAGTTCCGATTGAAGTTCAATATGAATCTTTTGGAACTTATCATGAGATTTATGCCCACTATCTAGTGGTGGGAAATAGAAAAAAAGAAATCCGTTCTATATACATTCGAACCACTCTTGGTCATATTTCTTTTTATAGAGAAATAGAGGAAGCCATACAAGGATTTAGTCGAGCCTATTCATACACTATCTAAACAAGGAAGTTAGATTCGGCGATGCCCCTTTCGGGGGGCATTCCGATTTTGCTAGTACCATCTTTTTTGCCGGGCAAATCCAGATTGAGATTGAGGAAAGCGAGTAAATTAAGTTTTCGAATCACTGACTCAGGCCCATTGTCGAATCCTACTCAGCAATTGTCGAATCCTACTCAGCCAAAAAAGGGGGTACTTATGTATGGCGGAACGGGCCAACTTGGTCTTTCATAATAAAGAGATAGACGGAACTGCTATGAAACGACTTATTAGCAGATTAATAGATCATTTCGGAATGGGATATACATCCCATATACTGGATCAAATAAAGACTCTGGGCTTCCATCAAGCCACTACTACATCGATTTCTTTAGGAATCGAGGATCTTTTAACAATACCCTCTAAAGGATGGTTAGTCCAAGACGCGGAACAACAAAGTTTTCTTTTGGAGAAACACTATTATTATGGGGCTGTACACGCGGTAGAAAAATTACGCCAATCCGTTGAGATATGGTATGCTACAAGTGAATATTTGAAACAAGAAATGAATTCGAATTTTCGAATAACGGATCCTTCTAATCCAGTCTATCTAATGTCTTTTTCAGGAGCCAGAGGAAATGCATCGCAGGTACATCAATTAGTAGGTATGAGAGGGTTAATGGCAGATCCTCAAGGACAAATGATTGATTTACCTATTCAAAGCAATTTACGCGAGGGACTTTCTTTGACAGAATATATAATTTCCTGCTACGGAGCCCGAAAAGGGGTTGTAGATACTGCTGTACGAACAGCAGATGCTGGCTATCTTACACGTAGACTTGTTGAAGTAGTTCAACATATTATTGTGCGTAGAAGAGATTGTGGTACTATCCGAGGTATTTCTGTGAGTCCTCAAAATGGGATGACGGAAAAACTTTTTGTCCAAACACTAATTGGTCGTGTATTAGCAGACGATATATATATTGGTTCACGATGCATTGCTGCTCGAAATCAAGATATTGGAATTGGATTAGTCAATCGATTCATAACTGCCTTTCGAGCACAACCGTTTCGAGCACAAGCAGTATATATTAGAACCCCCTTTACTTGTCGGAGCACATCTTGGATCTGCCAATTATGTTATGGGCGGAGTCCCACTCATGGGGATCTGGTCGAATTGGGAGAAGCTGTAGGTATTATTGCGGGTCAATCAATTGGGGAGCCAGGGACTCAACTAACACTAAGAACTTTTCATACTGGTGGAGTATTCACAGGGGGTACTGCCGACCTTGTACGATCCCCCTCGAATGGAAAAATCCAATTCAATGAGGATTTGGTTCACCCCACACGTACCCGTCATGGGCAGCCTGCTTTTCTATGCTATATAGACTTGCATGTAACTATTCAGAGTCAGGATATTCTACATAGTGTTAATATTCCGTTAAAAAGCTTGATTCTAGTGCAAAATGATCAATATGTAGAATCCGAACAAGTAATTGCGGAGATTCGTGCCGGAATGTCCACTTTGCATTTTAAAGAAAAGGTACAAAAGCATATTTATTCCGAATCAGACGGGGAAATGCACTGGAGTACTGATGTTTACCATGCGCCCGAATATCAATATGGTAATCTTCGTCGATTACCAAAAACAAGCCATTTATGGATATTGTCAGTAAGTATGTGCAGATCCAGTATAGCATCTTTTTCGCTCCACAAGGATCAAGATCAAATGAATACTTATTCTTTTTCTGTTGATGGAAGATATATCTTTGACCTCTCAATGGCTAATGATCAAGTAAGCCATAGACTGTTGGATACTTTTGGTAAAAAAGATAGGGAAATTCTTAATTATTTAACGCCAAATCGAATTGTGTCCAACGGTCATTGGAATTTTGTCTATCCTTCTATTCTTCAAGATAATTCGGATTTGTTGGCGAAAAAGCGAAGAAATAGGTTCGTCATTCCATTACAATATCATCAAGAACAAGAGAAAGAGCTAATATCCTGTTTGGGTATTTCAATTGAAATACCATTTATGGGTGTTTTACGTAGAAATACTATTTTTGCTTATTTTGACGATCCACGATACAGAAAAGATAAAAAGGGTTCAGGAATTGTTAAATTTAGATATAGGACCCTAGAGGAAGAATATCGTACCCAAGAGGAAGAATATAGGACCCTAGAGGAAGAATATAGGACCCTAGAGGAAGAGTATAGGACTCGAGAGGAAGAGTATAGGACTCGAGAGGAAGACTCAGAGGACGAATATGAGAGCCCCGAGAACGAATATAGGACCCGAGAGGGAGAGGGCGAATATGAAATCATAGAAGACGAATATAGGACTCTAGAGGACGAATATGAAACCCTAGAAGATGAATATGGGATCCTAGAGGACGAATATAGGACTCTAGAGAAAGACTCAGAGGAAGAATACGGGAGCCCAGAGAACGAATATAAGACCCGAGAGGACGAATATGGAACTCTAGAGGAAGACTCAGAAGAAGAATATGGGAGCTCTGAAGATGGCTCAGAGAAGGAATATGGGACTTTAGAAGAAGACTCAGAGGAAGACTCAGAAGACGAATATGGGAGCCCGGAGGAAGATTCCATCTTAAAAAAAGAGGGTTTTATTGAGCATCGAGGAACAAAAGAATTTAGTCTAAAATACCAAAAAGAAGTAGATCGGTTTTTTTTCATTCTTCAAGAACTGCATATCTTGCCGAGATCCTCATCCCTAAAGGTACTTGACAATAGTATTATTGGAGTCGATACACAACTCACAAAAAATACAAGAAGTCGACTAGGTGGATTGGTCCGAGTGAAGAGAAAAAAAAGCCATACGGAACTCAAAATCTTTTCCGGAGATATTCATTTTCCTGAAGAGGCGGATAAGATATTAGGTGGCAGTTTGATACCACTAGAAAGAGAAAAAAAAGATTCTAAGCATTCAAAAAAAAGGAAAAATTGGGTTTATGTTCAACGGAAAAAAATTCTCAAAAGCAAGGAAAAGTATTTTGTTTCGGTTCGACCTGCAGTCTCATATGAAATGGACGAAGGGAGAAATTTAGCAACACTTTTCCCGCGGGATCTCCTGCAAGAAGAGGATAATCTCCAACTTCGACTTGTTAATTTTATTTCTCATGAAAATAGCAAGTTAACTCAAAGAATTTATCACACGAATAGTCAATTCGTTCGAACTTGCTTAGTAGTGAATTGGGAACAAGAAGAAAAAGAGGGGGCTCGCGCTTTTCTTCTTGAGGTAAGAACAAATGATCTGATTCGCGATTTCCTAAGAATTGAGTTAGTCAAGTCCACTATTTCGTCTACACGAAGAAGGTATGATAGGACAAGTGTAGGACTGATTCCCAATAATAGGTTAGATCGCAACAATACCAATTCCTTTTATTCCAAGGCGAAGATTCAATCACTTAGCCAAGCTATTGGCACCTTGTTGAATCGAAATAAAGAATATCCATCTTTGATGATTTTGTTGGCATCCAACTGTTCTCGAATTGGTTTATTCAAGAATTCGAAATATCCCAATGCGGTAAAAGAATCGAATCCTAGAATTCCTATTCGAGATATTTTTGGGCTCTTAGGCGCTATTGTACCTAGTATATCGAATTTTTCTTCATCTTACTATTTATTAACGCATAATCAGGTCTTATTAAAAAAATACTTGTTCCTTGACAATTTGAAACAGACCTTCCAAGTACTTCAAGGACTTAAATACTCTTTAATAGACGAAAATAAAAGGATTTCTAATTTCGACAGTAACATCATGTTGAAGCCATTCCATTTGAATTGGCACTCTCTCCATCATGACTCATGGGAAGAGACATCGGCAATAATTCACCTTGGGCAATTTATTTGTGAAAATGTATGTCTATTTAAATCGCACATAAAAAAATCTGGTCAAATTTTCATTGTTAATATGGACTCCTTTGTTCTAAGAACAGCTAAGCCTTATTTGGCCACTATAGGAGCAACTGTTCATGGTCATTATGGAAAAATCCTTTACAAAGGAGATAGGTTAGTTACGTTTATATATGAAAAATCGAGATCTAGTGATATAACGCAAGGTCTTCCAAAAGTAGAACAAATCTTCGAAGCGCGTTCAATTGATTCACTATCGCCGAATCTCGAAAGGAGAATTGAGGATTGGAATGAACGTATACCAAGAATTCTTGGGGTTCCCTGGGGATTCTTGATTGGAGCTGAGCTAACCATAGCCCAAAGTCGTATCTCTTTGGTTAATAAGATCCAAAAGGTTTATCGATCCCAAGGGGTACAGATCCATAATAGACATATAGAGATTATTATACGCCAAGTAACATCAAAAGTAAGGGTTTCCGAAGATGGAATGTCTAATGTTTTTTTACCTGGGGAATTAATAGGACTATTGCGAGCGGAACGAGCAGGGCGGGCTTTAGATGAATCGATCTATTATCGGGCAATCTTATTGGGAATTACAAGGGCTTCCCTGAATACCCAGAGTTTCATATCTGAAGCAAGTTTTCAAGAAACTGCTCGAGTTTTAGCAAAAGCTGCCCTACGAGGTCGTATTGATTGGTTGAAAGGCCTGAAAGAAAACGTAGTTCTGGGGGGGATTATACCTGTTGGTACCGGATTCCCAAAATTTGTGCATCGTTCCCCACAAGACAAGAACCTTTATTTCGAAATTCAAAAAAAAAATCTATTCGCGTCGGAAATGAGAGATATTTTGTTTCTCCATACAGAATTAGTTTCTTCTGATTCTGATGTAACAAACAATTTCTATGAAACATCAGAAGCCCCGTTTACCCCAATTTATATGATTTAAGTCATTTATTACCCCCTATTTATACGATTTAAGTATACATAAAGCAATTTTTTTTACTTTAATTTAAACTATACTTTTGACCTTAGAATGCTAACAGGTCTGATTTTAGATTTTTTATTTCAATTTTAATAAGTAAAAGAAGTCAGTTAATTCATTAAGGCTATGCTTATACCGTCTATCAATGGTCAATTATGAGTAGAAGGTTCCATCGGAACAATTAGTATTTATTTCAAGCTATTTCGGCTCTTTCTTAATCTTCAAAAAGAAATTAATTCCGTAATGGTAAGATAAAAAAAAGAAAAAAGAAAAAGGAAGTGTGGAAAAAATGACAAGAAGATATTGGAACATCAATTTGAAAGAGATGATAGAAGCGGGAGTTCATTTTGGTCATGGTATTAAGAAATGGAATCCTAAAATGGCCCCTTACATCTCGGCAAAGCGTAAAGGTACTCATATTACAAATCTCGCTAGAACAGCTCGTTTTTTATCAGAAGCTTGTGATTTAGTTTTTGATGCAGCAAGTCAGGGAAAAAGCTTCTTAATTGTTGGTACCAAAAAAAGAGCAGCGGATTTAGTAGCATCAGCTGCAATAAGGTCTCGTTGTCATTATGTTAATAAAAAGTGGTTCAGTGGTATGTTAACGAATTGGTCGATTACCAAAACTAGACTTTCTCAATTTAGAGACTTAAGAGCAGAAGAAAAAATGGGAAAATTCCACCATCTCCCAAAAAGAGATGCAGCAATCTTAAAGAGAAAATTATCTACCTTGCAAAGATATCTCGGCGGGATCAAATATATGACGAGGTTGCCTGACATTGTGATCGTCCTTGATCAGCAAAAAGAGTATATAGCTCTTCGGGAATGTGCCATTTTGGGGATTCCTACTATTTCTTTAGTCGATACAAATTGTAACCCAGATCTGGCGAATATATCGATTCCTGCCAACGATGACACTATGACTTCAATTCGATTAATTCTTAACAAATTAGTATTTGCAATTTCTGAGGGCCGTTCTTTCTATATAAGAAATCGTTGATTAAGAAGAATAGTGAATTCTTGAGCAACTGCGTAGATTTATAGGATTAGTTACTATTCTTTTTTGTTTTGCATAGATAAAAGAAGGGGAATATTGATATATATTAAAGGGTATTGATATATATTATGATCTGATGTGATTTCTTGGTATCTTAAATATAAGATTAATACTTCAAGTTGCTGAGTTGAGAAAGAGATGCTTGAATCAAAAGAATTCCTTTTTTGAAGTTCAATTTTTATCAGAGGACAATATGAATATTACACCATGTTCCATTAAAACACTCAAGGGGTTATATGATATATCGGGTGTAGAAGTAGGCCAACACTTCTATTGGCAAATAGGAGGTTTCCAAATTCATGCCCAAGTACTCATCACTTCTTGGGTCGTAATTACTATTTTGCTAGGTTCAGTTATCATAGCTGTTCGGAATCCACAAACCATCCCGACCGACGGTCAGAATTTCTTCGAATATGTACTTGAGTTTATTCGAGACTTGAGCAAAACTCAGATTGGAGAAGAATATAGTCCCTGGGTCCCCTTTATTGGAACTATGTTCCTTTTTATTTTTGTTTCGAATTGGTCAGGTGCTCTTTTACCTTGGAAAATTATAGAGTTACCCCATGGGGAATTAGCAGCGCCCACGAATGATATAAATACTACTGTTGCTTTAGCTTTACTAACATCAGCGGCATATTTTTATGCGGGTCTTAGCAAAAAAGGATTGAGTTATTTCGAGAAATATATTAAACCAACCCCAATCCTTTTACCAATTAACATCCTAGAAGATTTCACAAAACCATTATCGCTTAGTTTTCGACTTTTCGGAAATATATTGGCGGATGAATTAGTCGTTGTTGTTCTTGTTTCTTTAGTCCCCTTAGTAGTCCCTATACCGGTCATGTTTCTTGGATTATTTACAAGCGGTATTCAAGCTCTTATTTTTGCAACGTTAGCCGCAGCCTATATAGGTGAATCCATGGAAGGTCATCATTGAATTGACTAGTTTTCACAATAGTCTTTTTTTTTAGCTTAGCCCAATTCATGCATGATTCCGGATAATCCTCTTAGTTGGAAAACTAAATAGTTCGCAATGCGTATGAATATACAACCTAGAGTTGTAGGGGAGAGAATAGACTATATTACGGAAGAGTTAAAGTATATATGCATTCCGAGGGGCGGAGTCAGGTTAGATCTATATCCTTAATGCCTATAAGACAGTCATCTTTTGTGCGGCTTTCTAAGGAATGATTTTAGAATCGGATTCAATAGAATCCGAGAAAATACGCAAACAAAATAGAAGAAACAAATGTATATGGGATTTTTTTTATTCCTAAGTTGGATTCATTATCTAATCCGATATATAGAATTCCCTTCTATATGGAACTGGATTCCATATCTAGTTCTATGCAGCATATTGTTATCAATTGTATGATTCTTATTGGATTTGGGCTAGTTCGATTTTAATAGGGGTTCTTCCTGTATTTCGTCTTTTATTATGTTAGATCAAGGGGAAAAAATGCGAACTCAAGGATATCGAAGAGTCAAAAAAGGATGGAATGAAAGAGTGATTGGTTGAAAAGAAAGAGAAATAGAATAATGAGAATCATATGGATTTACACAAACCTCTGATGATTAGAAACTAAAAACGAGATCTCGAAGTAATTCGGACGATTTCGATTATCATTTATTTTTACTTATTAGTTACTTCTACCCCAATAGAGCTTAGAAGTTGGAAATAATAATTTCTTGATTGATTGTATCCTTAACCATTTCTTTTTTTTTGACACGAGGAACTCACCATGAATCCACTAATTGCTGCTGCTTCCGTTATTGCTGCTGGATTGGCCGTAGGGCTTGCTTCTATTGGGCCTGGGGTTGGTCAAGGTACTGCTGCAGGACAAGCTGTAGAAGGTATTGCGAGACAGCCAGAAGCAGAAGGTAAAATACGGGGTACTTTATTGCTTAGTCTAGCTTTTATGGAAGCTTTAACAATTTATGGGCTGGTTGTGGCACTAGCGCTTTTATTTGCGAACCCTTTTGTTTAATCCTAAAAAAGAAAATGAGTCCTTTCGATTAGATACTCTTTTCTTTTTTTTTTTTTTAGGAATTTGGGGAACATTTCAACAAAGGAGATCTTTCACAGGTCAAACGAGACCTAAGACTTAATCTAAAAGAAATTATTAGATTGAATCTATTTGCATTAAAAAAACCGATCAAAAAAGGGCGAGCGAAGTAAGTGATCGAAAAACTTTCTTCTTTGTTCGTCCTATCTATAAGAGGAGAGCATATGAAAAATGTAACCCAATCTTTCGTTTTTTTAGCTCACTGGCCATTCGCTGGGAGTTTCGGGCTTAATACCGATATTTTAGCAACAAATCTAATAAATCTAACTGTAGTGGTTGGTGTATTGATTTTTTTTGGAAAGGGAGTGTGTGCGAGTTGTCTATTTCAAGAATAGATTGGATCCATCCGGCTGCACTTTAGAATATTTTTTCTTATTTTTTTTGCTAAAATAAATAAGAAAAGGTGCACGATCTCGACGAATTACTTCTGAATAACTTCAGAAATCATATGGAAGAACCATAGCATTTCGCGACTTATTGGTAAATTGACTTTGATTCTCTATAGACCAATAATGTGAGACCATTAACACGGTTAAAGCTAAACTGCTTGAAGTTCGGGCAAAAAGGGGT